GGACATTCGGAATTTTTTCTCTGATGATACTTTTTTAGTGAAAGATAGTAATGGGGACAGTTATTCTATATATTTTGATATTGAAAATCATATTTTTGAGATTGCCAATGATCATCCTTTTTGGAGTGAACTAGAAAGTTCTTTTTATCGGAATTCTAGTTATCTGAATAATGGATCTAAGAGTAAGAATCCCGACCACGATCGTTACATGGATGATACTCAGTATACTTGGAATAATCACATTAATAGTTGCATTGACAGTTATCTTCAGTCCCAAATCTGTATTGATAGTTACATTGTAAGTGGTAGTGACAATTCCAGTAATAATTACATTTCTAGTTCCATTTGTGGTAAAAGTGGAAATAGTAGTCAAAACGAGGATACCAGAACGAGTGATCAAACTATACCAGAAAGTTCTACTAATCTGGGTGTAACTCAACAATACCGGCATTTGTGGGTTCAATGCGAAAATTGTTATGGATTAAATTATAAGAAATTTTTTAAATCAAAAATGCATCTTTGTGAACAATGTGGATATCATTTGAAAATGAGTAGTTCAGATAGAATCGAACTTTTGATCGATCCGGGCACTTGGGAGCCTATGGATGAAGACATGGTCTCTCTGGATCCCATTGAATTTCATTCGGAGGAGGAGCCTTATAAAAATCGTATCGATTCTTATCAAAGAAAGACAGGATTAACCGAGGCTGTTCAAACAGGCAGAGGGCAACTAAACGGTATTACCGTAGCAATTGGGGTTATGGATTTTCAGTTTATGGGGGGTAGTATGGGATCCGTAGTCGGGGAGAAAATTACCCGTTTGATTGAATACGCTACTAAAGAAGTTCTACCTCTTATTATAGTGTGTGCTTCCGGAGGGGCACGCATGCAAGAAGGAAGTTTGAGCTTGATGCAAATGGCTAAAATATCTTCTGCTTTATATGATTATCAATCAAATAAAAAGTTATTCTATGTACCAATTCTTACATCTCCTACTACCGGTGGGGTGACAGCTAGTTTTGGTATGTTGGGGGATATCATTATTGCCGAACCCAATGCCTACATTGCCTTTGCGGGTAAAAGAGTAATTGAACAAACATTGAATAAAACAGTACCCGAGGGTTCACAAGCGGCTGAGTATTTATTCCAGAAGGGCTTATTCGATCTAATCGTACCACGTAATCCTTTAAAAAGCGTTCTGAGTGAGTTATTTCAACTCCACACTTTCTTTCCTTTGAATCAAAATTAGAACATTAAGTTCAATTATTTTGAGCAAAAAAGTAATTAGTTTATCGGAATCCAAGTCAAAATTAGACGAATGGGGTTTTCTTTGTTGACATAAGATCTTATTATATAAAGAATCAAAAGTCACAGAAAATCCGCCCCTTTTTCTATATTTTAGGCAAATCAAAAAAATCTACTCTTCTCGTCATATATAATGAAAATCTATAAAATATAGAATTTTTTATTTTTCTATATCTTACGATAATCCTATTTTGACTAAGAATCCCTGCTGGATGGGATTCTAACAAACCCTTCAATATATTCAATATTGAATATAAATAGAATCTAATTAATTTTTAAGAAACTTTTTGTTTAGTAAATGAAATTCGAAGACAAGAGCAAAAAATGAAGAAAATAATATCTCATCCATATCCTTTCAAATCTTTCATGTAGAAAGATGAAAAACTACATTATATACTCACTTAGATAGATACTTAGATTTATACTTAATACATATTAAGTAATAATAATAATTCCAATTTAGAATTATCAAATTATAATAAGATATCTTTATATATAATAAGATATCTTTATATTATAAATAATAAATATAAAATATAAATAATAATAACAGGTACAAATAGTAAATCGAGGTACCCATTCTATGACAACTCTTAACTTTCCCTCTGTTTTGGTGCCTTTAGTAGGCCTAGTATTTCCGGCAATCGCAATGGCTTCTTTATTTCTTCATGTTCAAAAAAACAAGATTGTTTAGAGCCGATGGCACAAAATCTCATCTATTTTTTTTTTTTCAAAACTGACGTTTGTATCATAACACAGATATCCATTTAGCAAAATATGGTATAGTATAAGCGGCTTCCGCCGAAAAACTCTTATGTCTCCATAAAATGCTATAGGGGTCAATGGATTCTAGCTATTTTCAAATAGACCCGAATCGACGGATAGCTGAACTGTAAAGTTGGTCTATCTATTTGGCTATCTTTAGTGAGATCATACGAAGGGTATGTTATTAGTTTAGATCTAACGAATTTAATGAATTACTCCTAAAGGGTCACATCAAACTAGTGCTAGTTGATGCGAGTTACTTCGGAAACAAAAGGACTAAAGTCAAATTCATTTGGGGTATTCTCTCAATTCCAAAAAAATCAACTGGATCAAGTATGAGTTGTCGATCAGAACATATATGGATAGAACCTATAACGGGGGCTCGAAAAACAAGTAATTTCTGCTGGGCTGTTATCCTTTTTTTAGGTTC